CAGCCATTATGTGGCATAGGGGTTACATCCCGTACGAAAGTTAATAGTATACCACTTCTACGAATAGCTCGTAATGCTGCGTCTCTTCCGAGACCGGGACCTTTTATCATGACTTCTGCTCGTTGCATACCTTGATCTACTACTGTACGAATAGCATTTGCTGCGGCAGTTTGAGCGGCAAAGGGTGTCCCTCTTCTCGTACCCTTGAATCCACAAGTACCGGCCGAGGACCAGGAAACCACCCGCCCCCGCACATCTGTAACTGTGACTATGGTATTATTGAAACTTGCTTGAACATGAATAACTCCCTTTGGTATTCTACGTGCACTCTTACGTGAACCAATACGTACATTCCTACGTGAACCAGTTCTCGGTATAGCTTTTGCCATATTGTATCATCTCATAAATATGAGTCAGAAATATATGGATATATCCATTTTATGTCAAAACAGATTTCTTATTTGTACATTGAGCCCTTTAGCGGGTCTGATTATCCTTGTCTTTGTTTATGTCTCGGGTTGGAACAAATTACTATAATGCGCCCCCGCCTACGGATTAGTCGACATTTTTCACAAATTTTTCGAACGGAAGCTCTTATTTTCATATTTGTCATTCCTTATCTTAATTCTTTTTTGGTAGAAAATAAGTTTCTTGAAATTTTGCATCTCGAATCGTATCGAATAAAAATGACCTAATCTTTCGAATCCTTGTTTCGGAGTCGATAAATTATACGTCCTCTGGTTGAATCATAACGACTTACTTCAATTTTGACTTTATCTCCTGGCAGTATCCGTATAAAACTACGTCGGATCTTTCCTGAAACGTAACCTAGAATCAGATCTTCATTATCTAACCGAACTCGGAACATGCCATTGGGAAGCGATTCAGTAATTAAACCTTCATGAATCCATTTTTGTTCTTTCATTTCAGGTAAAGCCCCCCTGAAGTATCAATTAATGGAGGAAAGACGATATTAGACAACTCACCCCCTTTCTTTTTTTTTTTACAAATAGGAAGAGGTTTCGGATCCCATTTGAATATTAAATGGATTACCATATATAACACAAAATTTCTCCACTGATTCGTTCTAGTCGAGCCTCCCGGTCTGTCATTATACCCCGAGAAGTAGAAAGAATTACAATTCCCATCCCACCTAAAATTCTAGGAATTCGTTGAGAGTTAGAATAGATTCGTAAACCGGGTCTACTGATCCGTTTTAAATTTAAAAAATTTCTATAGGGTCTTTTCCCATTCCTTCTATGTCGAAGGGTTAAAACCAAAAAATATTTGTTTTTTTCTCGATGTTTTCTGACGTTTTCGATAAAACCCTCTCGGAAAAGTATTTTAACAATATTTTCGGTAATATTAGTAGATGCTATGCGAACAACTCTTTTTCTATGCATATCAGCATTTCGTATAGAGGTTATTATCTCAGCAATAGTGTCTCTACCCATGATGAACTAAAATTATTGGTGTCTCAAAATTGGATATAATCAACATGTTTTTCTTTTTTTTTATTGATTTATGAATAGGAATTTTGCAAGGTATATGCGTGAGACACAATCTACGAATTAATCTAGTTCTTAATCTATTTCTTTCAAATACCCCAAAGATATCACGATCTCATTTTATTTTATAATACCTCGGGAGCTAATGAAACTATTTTAGTAAAATTCAATTGTCTCAATTCACGGGGGATTGCCCCAAAAATTCGAGTTCCTTTTGGATTTCCTTCTTGATCAATCACAACTGCAGCATTGTCATCATATCGTATTATCATACCGCTGTCACGTTTTAGTTCTTTACAGGTACGAACAATTACAGCTCTCACTACTTCTGATTTTTCTAGGGGCATATTTGGTACTGCTTCTTTAATCACAGCAACAATAACGTCACCAATATGAGCATATCGACGATTACTAGCTCCTATGATTCGAATACACATCAATTCTCGAGCCCCGCTGTTATCCGCTACATTTAAATGGGTCTGAGGTTGAATCATATCAAATTTTTTGTTTATTCTTCCAATGCAAAGGATGAAGAAAATAAAAGAAATATTGTTTGTCCAAAAAAAGAAACCTGCGTTTTTGTTTCATCCCTAAGATTCATCTCTGTCGGTTCTACATTTTTATCCCGAAATAATAAATTGAGTTCGTATAGGCATTTTAGATGCTGCTATTAAAATAGCCCTTCTAGCTATATTTTCGGTTACTCCACCCATTTCATATAGTATTCGCCCCGGTTTAACAACAGCTACCCAATATTCAGGGGATCCTTTCCCCGAACCCATACGTGTTTCAGCAGGTCTTACTGTAACTGGTTTGTCTGGAAATATACGGACCCATATTTTTCCACCACGGCGTGCATTTCGTGTCATTGCTCGTCGACCTGCTTCGATTTGTCTAGATGTGATCCAAGCAGGTTCAAGTGCCTGAAGAGCATATTTACCGAAACAAATATGATTACCTCGATAAGATATTCCCTTCATTCTTCCTCTATGTTGTTTACGGAATCTAGTTCTTTTGGGGTTATAGTTGATGGTTGTTTCAGAATTCCATCTCTACTACAGAACTGGACGTGAGAGTTTCTTCTCATCCAGCTCCTCGCGACTAAAAGGATTCAAAATTGAATTTCAATTAATTTGAATAGATATTTGAATAGATAAGATATTAGTAGATATTAGAACATTTTTATAAAAAAAAATGTTTCTAATGTGCTAATAAATCTTGATTTTCTTTTGTCCTTTATCCAAAAAAAAGAAAGTTTTCGCGGGCGAATATTTACTCTTGCAATCTCTATTTCAGTCGTAGCACTTGCTCATGACTTCTCAGAATAGATGAATTGATTTCCGGTTCATTTCGCCATCCCGACTAGTGAATCAGTAAGATTCATTTGTTCAATAAAATCTTTTGCATTCACAGGTTACATCGTTCCCACCGCTTCGTATTTAATGGTTAGGTCAGAATTCTACAACGGAGCTCATAATCTAATTTATTCTTGAGTCAACCTTCTTAGTCTTTATTGGCTCGAAGCTCTTGATTTTTTTCTTCTATAACTATAAGAAGGATTCATTTAATGTTTCATTATGGATGAATCAATTAGTATTGATGCTTTATTACACTGTCTTTTATGAGATGACTCATAGACCTTACATATTGGAATTCTATATCATTGATATTCTTTTTCTTTCTTTCTTTCTCTCATCCTTCCATTTATCCACACCTTTCTTCTGTATTTTGCTTTCAACTTAGAATTCAAGTTTATTCAAAAAAAATTCAGTTGCTACAAAGATATGATCGATTTCTCATATCTTGACTGGTTCTTTAGATCCAGATAATACGAAGTGATGAGTTGGTTTTCATACTACCGGGCTGGTCTTTTTTGAATCCTAACCCTAAAAAAAACCAACGAGTCACACACTAAGCATAGCAATTATATGAAAAGTTCAATCGAATTTTTATTCAACCCTATAGAATTAAGAATTCGAATTGCTTGCGTTGATTGGCCAGAAAAAGAATTAAAGTTTTCTTATTCTTCTTCCTTGTCTATAAAAATCCAAATTTTGATGCCTAATACCCCATAGATAGTCCGAACTGTATAGCAACAATAATCAATTTTAGCTCGAATAGTTTGTAGGGGAACTCTGCCCTCTCTGATCCATTCGACACGTGCAATTTCTTTTCCGTCGATACGACCTGCAATTTGTACTTGAATTCCTTTTGTATCTGCTTGTTCAGTTAATTCAATAGCCTTTTTCATTGCTTTTCGAAATGAAACTCTATTCTTTAATTGTCCGGCTATAAATTCCGCAAGAATATTAGGGTTTCCGTAAGGTTTTGCAATTCTTGTGATAGCAATGTTAAGTTTTCGGTTCACATAATGAAATTCTTTTTGTAGATTCATCTGTAATTCTTCGATTCCTTGCGGTTTACTTTCGATTAATAACTTTGGGAATCCCATAAAGATTATGACCTGGATCAAATCGATTCTTTTTTGAATCTCTATACGTGCAATTCCCTCGGCGCCGGAGGATATTCTTATATTTTTTTGTACATAATTTTTTATAAAATCTCTTATTTTTTGATCTTCTTGTAGACCGTCAGAATAATTTTTTGGTTGTGCAAACCAAAGAGAATGATGACTTTGGGTTGTACCAAGTCTGAAACCAAGTGGATTTATTTTTTGTCCCATACTACCCCACTACTATACATATCGTGATATACCATAGTTGTCTTTTTCCATCTAGGTTTTTTTAACGAATATAGTGATACAAATTCATATTCATCTAAAGATATATCTTTCACTACAATAGTTATATGGCAGGTAGTTCTTTTTATCGCATAGCTACGTCCTCGAGCTCGAGGTTTGAATTTCTTCGCGGTAGTACCTTCGTTAACCTCAGCTTTACTAATTATTAAATTGGCTTCGTCGGAACCCAGAATGGAACCAGCATTTGTTGCTGCAGAATAAACCAATTTAAAAATTGGATAACATGCTCTATAGGGCATGAGTTCTAGTATCATAAGTGTTTCCTCGTAGGAACGTCCGCGAATTTGATCAATTACTCTTCTTGCTTTGTCTGCAGATATAGATATATGTCGACCTAACGCGTATACTTCCGTTTTTTTCTTCCGTATGCTACCTAGCGGACGCAGAGGAGGGTAGTCTTCCGTTTTTTTCCTGTTTAGTATCCTATTTAAAAAATTTGGCATAAGGTTTCTCTCCTACTAATGAATCATAAGTATCTATCCAGATTTTTTTAAGATGAGATTAACGACGAGATTTATTATCACTTTTTGCATGTCCTCGGAAATTTAAAGTAGGTACAAATTCTCCCAATTTGTGACCTACCATACGATCTGTTATATAAATAGGCAAATGCTCCTTACCATTATGAATAGCAATCGTATGGCCGATCATTGTGGGTATAATGGTAGATGCACGGGACCAAGTTACTATTATTTCTTTTTCTGCTTTTTTATTAAGCTTATCAATTTTTT